AACTATAGGGTCCTGGTCATTTGATTTGGTAATAAAGATAATAACGAATAGAAAGGAATTAATGACTTGGACTGGGTATTAACGGTCAATCTCCGGTAGAAGGTTCCGTCGGAACAATTATTTATTTCAGGTACCTCTTAAATAAAAAAAAAAAGAGAGAAAATGTGGGGAGAAATGACAAGAAGATATTGGAACATGAATTTTGAAGAGATGGTGAAAGCAGGAGTTCATTTTGGCCATGGTACTAGGAAATGGAATCCTAGAATGGCACCTTACATCTCTTCAAAGCGTAAAGGTATTCATATTACAAATCTTACTCGAACTGCTCGTTTTTTGTCAGAAGCCTGTGATTTAGTTTTTGATGCAGCAAGTATAGGAAAACACTTCTTAATAGTTGGTACCAAAAATAAAGCAGCCAATTTAGTAGCATCAGCTGCAATAAGGGCTCGGTGTCATTATGTTAATAAAAAATGGCTCGGTGGTATGTTAACGAATTGGTCCACTACAGAAATGAGACTTCATAGGTTCAGGAACTTGAGATCGGAACAAAATACGGGGAAACTCAACTGTCTCCCGAAAAGAGATGTAGCAATGTTGAAGAGGCAATTATCTCACTTGCAAACCTATCTGGGCGGGATCAAATATATGACGGGGTTACCCGATATTGTAATCATCGTTGGTCAGCAAGAAGAATATACGGCTCTTCGAGAATGTCTCACTTTGAGGATTCCAACAATTTGTTTAATCGATACAAATTGTGACCCGGATCTCGCAAAGATTCCGATTCCAGCGAACGATGACGCTATAGCTTCAATCCGATTTATTCTTAACAAATTAGTATCCGCAATTTGTGAGGGCAGTTCTAGCTATATAAGAAATTGTTGATTAGGATAAGTCAATGACTTTGGAAACTCCATAAATTGATTGAATCGGTTACTATCCCTGAGTCTCAAAAAAGAGATCAAAATCACTGGGGATATTATGTGATCACTTGGGATCCGAAATATACGATTGATTCAAAGTAGACGAGTTGAGAAAGAGATACGAGATGGCTGAATCAAAATAATTCCTTTTTAAGTTCTATTTATGTCAGAGGGCAATATGAATGTTTTACCCTGTTCCATCAACTCACTAAAAGCGTTATACGATATATCCGATGTGGAAGTAGGCCAACATTTTTATTGGCAAATAGGGGGTTTCCAAGTCCATGCCCAAGTACTTATCACTTCTTGGGTTGTAATTGCTATCTTATTAGGTTCAGCCACTATAGCTGTTCGGAATCCACAAACCATTCCAACCGACGGTCAGAATTTCTTCGAATATGTCCTCGAATTCATTCGAGACTTGAGCAAAACTCAGATTGGAGAAGAATATGGTCCTTGGGTTCCCTTTATTGGAACTATGTTCCTATTTATTTTTGTTTCTAACTGGTCAGGTGCCCTTTTACCCCGGAAAATCATACAGTTACCGCATGGAGAGTTAGCTGCACCCACGAATGATATAAATACTACTGTTGCTTTAGCTTTACCTACGTCAGTGGCATATTTCTATGCGGGTCTTACCAAAAAAGGATTGGGTTATTTCGGTAAATACATTCAACCAACTCCAATACTTTTACCAATTAACATCCTAGAAGATTTTACAAAACCCTTATCACTTAGTTTTCGACTTTTCGGGAATATATTAGCGGATGAATTAGTAGTTGTTGTTCTTGTTTCTTTAGTACCTTCGGTGGTTCCTATACCTGTCATGTTCCTTGGATTATTCACAAGCGGGATTCAGGCTCTTATTTTTGCAACTTTAGCCGCAGCTTATATAGGTGAATCCATGGAGGGCCATCATTGACTAGCTTCCGAAATGGTCTTAAAAAAAAGCTTATCCCAACTCATACCGGTATATACGATCTAGAATAGGAGCAAAAAAAAAAATGTATGATATTAGAGAATTAAAAAAAAGTAAGGGGGGTCGAGCTGGGTATATGTAAGGGCTCTAAGCCAATCCCTGTATATGTTTCGAAGAATGATTCTAGAATCCGGTTCAATAGAAGATACGGATGGTTTACGTTATTAAAGAAACAATGTATATGTGATATTAGATATTCACTAGTTATATATGGGCTATCATATATATTATTTCCCATCCCACTGAATTTAGACGGATTCCAATGCAAGCCCTTCCGTTTTATCTGTGACTGTGGATTGAATGAATAAACAAATGAAGTCAAGCATGCATATAGAAGAGAAAGAGCGAAGAATTGAAAGAATGGAATGGTTCGGAACAAAGAAATGGAAGAACTGGAACCGTATAGATTTACAAAGACTCCACGGATAGGAACTAAAAACGAGATATCGAAGTAGCTCTGATGATTCAGTAATATTATTATTTCAATTCAGAGTTCTTAGTTCTTTTTTTTTTTTTCGGATAGATCTTAAGTGATGGAATAATGAAGTAATAATTCATCGGTTGATTGTATCATTAACCATTTCTTTTTTTTTGGTGC